ATAACTAGTTATTTCGGTTTTCTACTGGCTGCTTTAACTATAACCCCAGCTCTATTGATTGGTTTGAATAAGATACGACTTATTTGAAATGAATTGAATGAACAATTCATAAAAATGAATATTTCTCTGAGATTCCAGGTGTTCCATGGTTCCTTTCCACATCAATTGCCAATTCTTGGTTATTGAGATTCACGGATAATTCAGATTAATATTTAGGGATAGATCTTACCCATCTTTTTATCCCCTCAAAAAACCGAAATGATTGAAGTTTTTCTATTTGGAATCGTCTTAGGTCTAATTCCTATTACTTTGGCGGGATTATTCGTAACTGCATATTTACAATACAGACGTGGTGATCAGTTGGACCTTTGATTGAGTAACATTTATTTTTTTTGATTGACCTCCTCCCTGCGGGAGGTCAAATTCAAGTTTCAATTAAACTTTTTTTTGTTAAGTTTTTTTATTGTGATTCGACATAACATAAACGGAATCACGCTCTGCAGGATTTGAACCTACGACATCGGGTTTTGGAGACCCGCGTTCTACCGAACTGAACTAAGAGCGCTTTCTTATTACAGGAGATATGACTGTAGTGTAAAGAAAAGGTTTTTTTACCCCCAAACATATCTTGTATACGTATAGCATGCAAAAATGAAAGATTATGTCCAATTTCAATCAATCTTAATTAATCCCTCGTTACTGCCCATAAGAGAAGTAATAGGTAGGGATGACAGGATTTGAACCCGTGACATTTTGTACCCAAAACAAACGCGCTACCAAGCTGCGCTACATCCCTTTTTATAGTTCTTGTACAGTGTCATTGTACAAAATCCCTGTCTTGTTTTCCACATTGTTATTTTCCCTTCTATCTATATACAATTTTCTTGTCATTTCTTTGGTTTCATATAATAAAAGAATTTTATACATCTGAAACCTAACGTATAAAAAAAAATAATAAAAATTTATCGGAAATGCTCAGGAAGAAGGGGTCATCTTTTTCTTTTTTAGGGACAGGAAAATCTCATCTATTGGTTCATTGTACATATCTATTTTAGTTAGGAATTCCGCGTAAAGTAAAAAAAAATACAAATGATCTTGAACTACAACATCTGACCATACATATATGTATTACAATAAAGAAGGAGGATTTTCAATGCGAGATATAAAAACATATCTTTCCGTGGCACCTGTGCTAACTACTCTATGGTTTGGGTCTTTAGCAGGTCTATTGATAGAAATTAATCGTTTATTCCCAGATGCCTTGTCATTCCCTTTTTTTTAATTCTAGTTATTAATATGCGAAGAAATGAAGAAAATTAGGGATACAATTCTACGTGACGTAACTAAAATTTCGCCCCTTCCTTTTTTTTTTTCAGTTCTTTAGGATAGGAGGATAGGAAGGAAAGAAAAAGAAAAAGTGTATTGTATTGAACCTCGACAAAAATCTGGTGAATCTAAGATCGAATTTTGGGGAACAGAAACGGAAATGTGTATCCAGATCTAGGGCAGGATCCACGAAATCATAGCATAGAAAGAAGATACTTAAATGAAATATTGGGATTTAAGATAGGAATAATTGATAGTTAGAAAGAAATTGTATTATTTAATTATTACTTTATTATTAATTATTACTATTACTCTATTAATATTAATTGTAATTATATAATTACAACACATACAACACAACGAAATCTTTAGCTTTAGAAATGAAAATTTAATTTCAAGTTAGTAACTTCTATTGATTTTCTTATTTATTTTTTTGTTCTTTTATTCTTCTTCAGTTCGGGTCGAAAATAGAAGAAGTTAAGTCGATCCAAATCAAAAGGGGGTTCATGGCCAAGGGTAAAGATGTCAGAGTCAGAGTTATTTTGGAATGTACCAGTTGTGTCCGAAATGGTGTCAATAAAGAAAAGCCGGGTATTTCTAGATATATTACTCAAAAGAATCGACACAATACATCCAGTCGATTAGAATTGAGAAAATTTTGTCACTATTGTCACAAGCATACGATTCATGGGGAAATAAAGAAATAGATGGAACGGAACGTGTGCGCGATCTTTCCAAGGAACAGGAAGAGGAAGAACTTAACATATTTAAGTTAACATATTTAACTTAACACATATAATATAACATATATAATATACATAATATATACTTAACACATATAATATAACATATATAATATACATAATATATACAATACAAATCAAACCCGATTTCATTTTCATATATATAATATATATATATACTATACATATGATGTGTATTATATATGATATGTATAATATAAACGATGCGAATCAAAGCCTATTTCGGTCAGATCTGAGATGAATAAAGAAATAGAATTTTAGAGATAAGAAATAAACCATGGATAAATCCAAGCAACCTTTTCGTAAATATAAGCGATCCTTTCGTAGGCGTTTGTCGCCAATTGGATCGGGGGATCGACTCGATTATAGAAACATGAGTTTAATTAGTCGATTTATTAGTGAACAAGGAAAAATATTATCTAGACGGGTGAATAAATTGACCTTGAAACAACAACGATTAATTACTATTGCTATAAAACAAGCTCGTATTTTATCTTTGTTACCTTTTCTTAATAATGAGAAACAATTTGAGAGAGCCGAGTCGATCCCCAGAACTACTGGTCCTAGAACCAGAAATAAGTAAACATACTCCTCAATTGACTCAAAACTCCAATCGGAACTCAAGCTCAGATTGATGTTTTGTTCAAAAGGCCTAGAATCCCGATTTTTTTCTTGTGTTATAAGAAATAACAAATGGGGGAAGAAGAAATCTTTTTTTTTTATTGAAACATGTTCGTTCATTCCTACTACTTATCTTACTTAAGATTTTTTATTCTATCTTCCCGGAGTTCATTCTCCGGGGAATTCTGTTTCAATTTCAATCATTTCTGTATTATATTTTATAATATCATATCTTTATTTGATAATCTTATTGGAAATCATGTAAAGACAATTCTTATTTGATATAGATATTTGCGCAAGTATTTTACGATTAAGAAGCAATTGCTTCTTGTACAGATTTGGTATTAATCTACTATAATTATAGAATATCTTATTCTCACGAATTACTGCATTTATTCGAGTGATCCACAAACTACGAAAATCCCTCTTTTGCCTGCCTCTATCTCGATGAGAGGAAACCAAAGCTCTCATTTTCTGTTGAGTAGTCGTTCGAGTAAGTCTTGAATGAGCCCCAATAAAGGTTGATGCAAATAAACGAATTTTTGTTCGACGTTTCCGAGCTGTATATCCTTGTCTAACTCTGGTCATTGAATCAAATTAAACCTTAATGAATAACTAATTGATTTCTCTTCTTTCAGTCATCCTTTACCCCCCGTCAATTAATAACAAAACGGATTATTCCGATATATAAAATATAAATTCCAATGGCTTTTGCTACTATGACTTTCCCCAACCACGATTTTTTATTTCTTCCAGGCATTTCACCTGGAAATAAGAAATTCTAACGATACCAAATAAAAAAAATAGTGGGTTTCATCGTTTCTATGGTTACTTTTTTTTTAAACGGTGAGGTCCTCTCTATATACCGGAGCCTCTTCTTTCATTTTATCAAATGTTATTGTTAACTTGTATAGTTCACACTCTTTGGCTCTACCCATCAATTATACAGTAATAGTTCTTTTCACAATAAGAGTTGTCCATACAGTGACGGCATTTAATTATGAAAGTTGGCTAGGTAGCTGACCCTCTTAGTCCGTTCTTTCAAGAAAGGAGTATAACCTTTTTGCTTCTTATAATACCATTTCCTCCGCTTAATGGATAACCATTTGCCCCCAATGGGGAATTGCTTTTCATCTCAAATCTAGGTGATTGGATTTGCACCAATGTAAACCATAAATTCCAAACACAATATAGGTATATGATAGATCTTCTCTATCTATCCTATTCATTGGTACTGGTCATTGATACTGTAAAATTGTCTCATTTGTTCGAACTCATGATCTGAACGAGTCGCACATACACCCTAGTGCATGTTCCTCGACGCTGAGGACATCCTCTAAGAGCGGGGGATTTCGTGACATTTCTTATTGGCTGTCTTGTGTTTCTAATAAGTTGTTTAATAGTTGGCATGTCGTATGTATATATAGAATTCTAGAATAGAATGAGTTGGTTTAGATCGATCTTAACCTGATGATTGATGATCATGAATTTTTTTTTCTATTCAATATCAAATCGCAGAAAATTCGAATTATGGTTTGAAATGGATTTACATGAAATCCCTAGTATTTTCATTTTCGACCGCTACAAGATCAACAATGCCATGAACTTGGGCTTCTGTTGCTGACATAAAAACATCTCTTTCCATGTCTTCGGATACAACCCATAAAGGATTACCCGTTCTTTGTACATAAACCTTTGTGAGGGTTTCGCGAAGTTTCAGTAGTTCTTCCGCTTCCAGGATAAATTCGCCTGCTTGTGCTTCATAAAAAGAACTAGCAGGTTGGTGAATCATAACCCTGATGATATTGATATAACATCATGAACGGTTCTTCTATCTTGCATGATTGGGCTAAAGTAAGGGATAAAAAAAATATAAGAAAAAAAATAGAATTGTACAACCATACAGGCATCTTTTGTGCATACGGCTCTACAATGGAATTTATTTTTTCTTTTTCTTCTCTTCTATTCTATTGAAGAAAGAAATAGAATCCATCCGATCCAGATCGTTGAATGATCCATTTACCACCCTTCCTTTCGTAGGAGTAAAAAAAATACTATGATGGTTCTGTTGCTTTATATATTTATTTTGTCTGTGATTTAGCAATCCCAAAGTTCCTTTCTGATACGATCAAATAAGGAAAAAAAATGATCTTTTTTTTTTCATTTTTGTACTTTTTCTTTCATAACATAAATATCAGAAAGAAAATTCTGGTGTGGAAAAGAATGGTTTGTGACGCTGAAATGTACCCCCGACACATAAGATCAAATCCGAAATGACCTCTGTTTCAT